AAGGGCAAATGATCTAATTCGCGATTTCATAAGAATTGAGTTAGTTAAGTCCACTATTTCTTATAGCGGAAAAAGAGATAATATGACAGATTCGGGATTGATTCCCGATAGGGTATTAGATCTCCCCAATATCAATCCCTTTCGTTCCAAGGTGAAGGTTCAATCACTTACCCAAGATCAAGGAACTATTGGGATTGGTACGTTGTTGAATCGAAATAAGGAATGCCAATCTGTGATAATTTTGTCATCATCCAGTTGTTTTCAAATTAGTCGATTCAATGGTTCGAAATATAACAATACGACAAAAGAATTGGATCCCCTAATCCCAATTAGGGATTTGTTGGGTCCCTTAGGTACTATTGTACCTAAAATAAAAATATTGAATTTTTATTCATCTTACCATTTATTAACTCATAATCAGATCTTGTTAAAGAAATATTTGCTACTTGATAATTTTAAACAGACTTTCCAAGTACTTCAAGTACTTAAATACTGTTTAATGGATGAAAATAGGAGGATTTATAATCCCGATCCATGCAGTAACATCATTTTGAATCCATTCCATTTAAATTGGTGTTTTATCCATCACGATTCTAGTGAAGAGACATCCACAATAATTAGCCTTGGACAATTTATTTGTGAAAATGTATGTTTATACAAATACGGGCCACACATAAAAAAATCTGGTCAAATTTTGATTGTTCGTGTTGACTCCTTAGTTATAAGATCAGCTAAGCCCTATTTGGCTACTCCAGGAGCAACTGTTCATGGCCATTGTGGAAAAATCTTTTATGAAGGGGAGACATTAATTACATTTATATATGAAAAATCGAGATCTGGTGACATAACACAAGGTCTTCCGAAAGTGGAACAGGTCTTAGAAGTGCGTTCGATTGATTCAATATCGATGAATCTCGAAAAGAGAGTTGAAAGTTGGAACGAACGTATACCAAGAATTCTTGGAACTCCCTGGGGATTCTTGATTGGGGCTGAGCTAACCATAGCCCAAAGTCGTATCTCTTTGGTTAATAAGATTCAAAGGGTTTATCGATCTCAAGGGGTACAGATCCATAATAGACATATAGAGATCGTTGTACGTCAAATAACATCAAAAGTGTTGGTTTCAGAAGATGGAATGTCTAATGTTTTTTTACCGGGAGAATTAATCGGATTGTTTCGAGCAGAACGAGCGGGGCGTGCTTTAGACGAAGCAATCAATTATCGGGCAATCTTATTGGGAATAACGAGGGCATCTCTGAATACTCAAAGTTTCATATCCGAAGCGAGTTTTCAAGAAACCGCTCGAGTTTTAGCAAAAGCCGCTTTACGAGGTCGTATTGATTGGTTGAAAGGCCTGAAAGAGAACGTTGTTCTTGGAGGGATTATTCCTGTTGGTACTGGATTCAAAAAATTAGTGCACCATTCAAGACAAGACAAAAACATTTATTTTGAAATCAAAAGAAAGAATCTATTCGAGTTGGAAACGGGAAATATTTGGTTATACTATAGAGAATTATTTTGTTCTTGTGCCCAAAACAATTTCCATGAGACATCAGAACAATCATTTAAGCGATTTAATAATTCTTAATTATTAAGAAGAGATTCATTCTTTTTACTTTAACTATCTGGAACTATTTGGTCCAATTATTAATTTATTATTATTAATAATTATTATTAATAAATAATTAATAATTATTAATAATTAAAAGAAAGAAATTAATGGTTTGGGCCATATATTGATGGTCAATCCACGGTAGAAGGTTCCGTCGGAACAATTATTTATTTCAGAGTACCTTGTCTCTTTGTTAAAAAAAAAAAAAAAGAGGAAGTGTGGGGAAAAATGACAAGAAGATATTGGAACATCAATTTGGAAGAGATGATGGAAGCAGGAGTTCATTTTGGTCATGGTACTAGGAAATGGAATCCCAGAACGGCCCCTTACATCTCTGCAAAACGTAAAGGTATTCATATTATAAATCTTACGAGAACTGCTCGTTTTTTATCAGAAGCCTGTGATTTAGTTTTTAATGCCGCAAGTGGGGGAAAACACTTTTTAATCGTTGGTACCAAAAATAAAGCAGCGGATTTAGTAGCATCAGCTGCAATAGGGGCTCGGTGTCATTATGTTAATAAAAAATGGCTCGGTGGTATGTTAACGAACTGGTCCACTACGGAAACGAGACTTCACAAGTTCAGGGATTTAAGAGCAGAACAAAAGATGGGGAAACTCAACCGTCTTTCCAAAAGAGATGCAGCAATGTTGAAGAGAAAATTATCTACTTTGCAAACATATCTGGGCGGGATCAAATATATGACGGGGCTGCCCGATATTGTAATCATCGTTGATCAGCAAGAAGAATATACGGCTCTCCGAGAATGTGTCATTTTGGGGATTCCGACTATTTGTTTAATTGATACAAATTGTGACCCCGATCTCGCAGATATTTCGATTCCAGCCAACGATGACGCTATAGCTTCAATTCGATTCATTCTTAACAAATTAGTATTCGCAATTTGCGAGGGTCGTTCTAGCTATATAAGAAATCGTTGATTTTGATTAAGAATAATAAGATTAATTAATTGTTTGGGAACTCGATAGATTTATTGGATCGGTTACTATTCTTTAACTTAAAAAAAAAAAAAAAAAGAGAGATAAAGATAATAAAGTACTTACTGTGGATATTCATATTATGTATGGATATTAATATTATGTATAGTATGTGATTTTTTGCTATCCTAAATGAAATTGATTTAAATTTAAATTAAATAATTAAATATTAAATTATAGTATTAATTAAATATAGTTAAATATAGTATTAATGATTAAAGTCGGTGAGTTGAGAAAGAGATGGTTGAATCAAAATAATTTTTAAAGTTCGATTTATGTCAGAGGACAATATGAATGTTATACCATGTTCCATTAAAACACTCAAGGGGTTATATGATATATCGGGTGTAGAAGTAGGCCAACATTTATATTGGCAAATAGGAGGTTTACAAATCCATGCTCAAGTACTTATCACTTCTTGGGTCGTAATTGCTATCTTATTAGGTTCAGTCATCATAGCCGTTCGGAATCCACAAACCATTCCTACCGACGGTCAGAATTTCTTCGAATATGTCCTTGAATTCATTCGAGACTTGAGCAAAACTCAGATTGGAGAAGAGTATGGTCCTTGGGTTCCCTTTATTGGAACTATGTTCCTATTTATTTTTGTTTCTAACTGGTCGGGTGCTCTTTTACCTTGGAAAATCATACAGTTACCCCACGGGGAGCTAGCTGCGCCCACGAATGATATAAATACTACTGTTGCTTTAGCTTTACCCACGTCAGTGGCATATTTTTATGCGGGTCTGACCAAAAAAGGATTGGGGTATTTCGGAAAATACATCCAACCAACTCCAATACTTTTACCAATTAATATCCTAGAGGATTTCACAAAACCTTTATCTCTTAGTTTTCGACTTTTCGGGAATATATTGGCTGATGAATTAGTAGTTGTTGTTCTTGTTTCTTTAGTACCTTCAGTAGTTCCTATACCTGTTATGTTTCTTGGATTATTTACAAGCGGTATTCAAGCTCTTATTTTTGCAACTTTAGCCGCGGCTTATATAGGTGAATCCATGGAGGGTCATCACTGATTAGCTTTCAAAATGGTTCAAAATACGCACTTAGTTTATGTTTCGAAGAATGATTCTAAAATCCAATTCAATATAAAATGTGGGCGGTTTACATTATGGAAGAAATAAATGTATATGTGATATTAGATATTTACTAGTTATATAGGGGTTATCCCTGTTATCCCTATAGACTTATATAATAGAATAGAATATATTTTATTTATTTTATTCCTATTTCTTTCCCAGTATATTATAGTAATATATTATTTTATTATACTATTGATTCTTTTTTTTTTCAAAACCGCTGCATTTAGATGGATTCCCATACAAATATAAGTCCTTCTCTTTCGTCTTTGATTGTGGGGATTGAATAAAAAAAAAACTGATGAGTTCGTGGATATAGAAAAGTAAGTAAAGAACGAACGAATTGAATGAAAGAATGGTTCGAAACATAGAAATGCAATAACTAGAGCCGTATGCATATGAATTGACAAAAATTTTATCAATCGAAGTCGTTCTGATGATTCACTGATATTATCAATTCAATTCGGAGTTTTTAGTTACTTCGACCCGACAGATCCTAGTGATAAAATAAGTAATAATTTATTGGTTGATTGTATCATTAACCATTTCTTTTTTTTTTGTACGAGGAACTTACTATGAATCCACTGATTTCTGCCGCTTCCGTTATTGCTGCTGGATTGGCCGTAGGGCTTGCTTCTATTGGACCTGGAGTTGGTCAGGGTACTGCTGCGGGCCAAGCTGTAGAAGGTATTGCGAGACAACCAGAAGCCGAGGGTAAAATACGAGGTACTTTATTGCTTAGTCTAGCTTTTATGGAAGCTTTAACAATTTACGGACTGGTCGTAGCATTAGCGCTTTTATTTGCAAATCCTTTTGTTTAATTTAATCCTAAAATTAGAAATGTGAAAAAGTGCGTTATGCGCTTTTTTATTAGTTATTTTATTAACTTAAATTTGATTAACTTAACTGGGACTTGCCGTTTGCTTCTTCTAATTATATCAACACTTGACTCCTACAATTACTTATTTATTGAGACAATACCCCGGGAAGGACTGATTTGAGGATGAGGAATTCGCGTATCCGCTCGCTTTCTTCCTTCCCACCCTTAGTACAACAAAAACCTTTTTCTTAGGAAGCCTTTCAACAAACGAGATACTTCGCAATTAACGCGAGACCTAGGACCTAACCTAATAAGTATCTTCTTATTGAGAACTTAAAAAAAAAAATAATAATAAATTTGAAAATTCTCAAATTTCATTATAAATTAATAGATGATTTAATCTATTTCTATTTCCATAAAAAATAAAATTAAATTAATAAAACAAAAAAAGAAATCGATCAAAAAAGGGGCGAGC